TGATTATAATATTAGAATATTTAGTGCCGAATTATTTTTGAGGAAATTTTTCAGAGGTTTTTGGGCAATGTAAAAATTGCGGCGGAATAAATTAGTGCATATATATATATATATATATATATATATAATGGGATGCCAATTTTATCTCGACTTGTTGGTTAACACGTTCTTGAGTCCTCCTTGGTTTCGGGGTTTGACAAGGATAACAGGATTTGCTGAGCGTAGGGGGGTAGGGGGGTTTGTCGCGCAGAAGCCAAAAGGGGGGAATATATGGATTAGTTGAACAAGAGATGGATATGTTATGCACTTGACTTAAAAGTATGTAATTCCTAAATTATGTCTTAAAATAATTAATTTATAATACACATACAAGAGTTAATGTTCTACCTTAAATTAACATTTATATTTGCACTCTGGGATGTCAAATGAAAGGAAACTAAAATAAAAATACGTTATGCATATAAAAGAATGCTTTGCATGGTGGGTAATGAAACTTATGTACCACACCAATAATCATATGCCAGTATAATTATTTTATTGGGGAGTATCAGTTTATGTTCCTGAAATAGGAACCAGATGCCAGTAATAGTTCATGTTATGCAACTCTACATTTATTGTCCCTGATTCTATCATGCATGATATACCTTTATATAAATGATTGGTGATTTCTTACTACATTACTATGTGTTTAGTTAGATTACAGTTGATTATTCAAGGAAACATTTGAGATGGAATTTTAGGGGAATAATCTATTACCCAGGTTAAAATAATAAATATTCTGAGTCTTAATATTATGTTTTATGTATACCTTAAAAGTTAGTACCTGCTTTATGGTTAAAATAATGAGTTGGTGATAATACATAAATGTATTAATACATCTATGTAAAATTATGCATATTATGTACTAAACCATAAAGTGAGGGGTTACCTCAGAGAATAGTTTAGTTTAGAATTCTGGCTTTGGGAGCCAGGGGTAAGAGTTAAAATCTCTTTTTTCTGGGCGCTAGGGAGGAGTTTAACCTCCGATCTTCGGATTACAAGACCGATGCTTTTAGGCTAAGCTACTAGGGCAGGCTCATTCTAGTGCTTTATTTTCTAGCCATCCTGCTAGTGGAAAGAAGATGAGGAATAGTGCGAAATATAAGACGGATGCGATTTGTCCGATAATGATGAATGGGTGTTCTACTGGTATGCCTCCAATTCATGTTAAAATAACTATGTCTGCTACTAGGGTTCAGAAGAGAAATTGGGTGATTGGGCGGAATGTTAATCCTCGTTGTTTTGAGGTGTGTAATAGTGGAACCACTATTAGTACTAGGATAGAAAATAGTAGTGCGAGGACACCTCCGAGCTTGTTTGGGATTGATCGTAGGATGGCGTATGCAAATAGGAAATATCACTCTGGCTTAATATGAGGTGGAGTAACTAAGGGGTTTGCGGGGGTGAAGTTTTCTGGGTCTCCTAGCAGGTTGGGGGAGAATAGTGCTAATGAGGTGAGGGCTAATAATATAATTACGAATCCAAGAATGTCTTTGTATACGAAGTACGGGTGGAATGGGATTTTGTCTGCGTCTGAGTTTAGGCCAATTGGGTTGTTTGATCCTGTTTCGTGGAGAAAGAGGAGGTGGAGAATGGTTGCGGCGGCAATAATAAATGGTAGGAGGAAGTGAAATGCGAAGAATCGTGTGAGTGTTGCATTGTCTACTGAAAACCCCCCTCAGATTCATTGGACTAGGGTATCCCCTATGTAAGGTACGGCGGATAACAGGTTTGTAATTACTGTGGCGCCTCAGAAGGATATTTGCCCTCATGGGAGAACGTAACCAACGAAGGCTGTTATTATGACTAGCAGTAGGAGGATTACTCCGATGTTTCAGGTTTCTTTGTATAGGTAGGATCCATAGTATAGGCCTCGGGCAATGTGTATATAAATGCAGATAAAAAAGAATGATGCTCCATTAGCATGGATATTACGGATTAATCATCCATAGTTTACGTCTCGGCAGATATGGGTTACTGATGAGAATGCAGTTGAGATATCTGAGGTGTAGTGCATGGCTAGGAATAGTCCGGTTAGGATTTGAGTGATTAAGCATAACCCTAAAAGGGATCCAAAGTTTCATCAAACTGAGATGTTTGATGGTGCTGGTAAATCAACTAGTGCGTCGTTAGCAATTTTAATTAGGGGGTGTGTTTTTCGTAGGCTTGCCATTAGGGTTCTTGTAGTTGAATAACAACGGTGGTTCTTCAAGTCATTGGTCTCGGTTAAAGTCTGAGCAAGAATTATGACCTATTTTATGTTTTTGTTATTAATAGCTTTGGTCGTAGGTTTGGTTGCTGTTGCTTCTAATCCTACACCTTATTTTGCAGCTCTCGGTCTGGTAGTTGCGGCTGGGGTGGGGTGTGGGGTTTTGGTCGGTCATGGGGGTTCTTTTTTATCGCTGGTTCTCTTTTTGATTTATTTAGGGGGGATGCTTGTGGTTTTTGCTTATTCAGCAGCTTTGGCTGCTGAGCCTTTTCCGGAGGCTTGGGGGAGTCGTTCTGTGTTGGGCTACGTTTTGGTCTATTTATTAGGGGTTGGTTTAGTGGCAGGGATTTTTTGGGGGGGTTGATATGAGGGTTCTTGAGTGGTTGTAGATGGGTTGAAGGAGTTTTCTGTTTTGCGTGGTGATATTAGTGGTGTGGCTGTTATATATTCATCTGGTGGGGGAATGTTAGTTATTTGTGCTTGGGTGTTGCTTTTAACTTTACTTGTTGTGCTGGAGCTTACTCGTGGTCTGAGTCGTGGGACTCTTCGTGCGGTTTAAAGAAGGATTGGGATAGTGGCTAGGATTAGGGTGAGGAGAAAGATAGTTAAATATGTTTTAATTATTCCTCGTGTGATGTCGTTTGTAATTTTTGCTATAATTGTTTGTGTTAGTGCCAGGCCTTTCGGCCCGACAGTTTCAAGCCATGTTTTGTCTAGCTGGGTGGCGGCTGACTGTCCTAGAGTAAGTTTAAGTTTTGGGAGGAGTCGGTGGGTGATTGCGGGGAAGAATCCAAGTATATTTGAAAAGTGGTGTGGGAGGGTTATTGGGGTAATTTTTACTTGTTTGCTGGTTAGGTTGGCTAGTTCTATGGCTGTTAGTAGGCCTAGGATGGTTACTGTGAGGGCTGCTGTTTTAAGGGTTGTAGGTATGGTTATAACTGGTGTTTTTATAGGCAGGAAGTTGTATGTAATGATGAGTCCTGCAATAATGCTTCCTCAGGCAAGTCGTTTGATGGAGTTAATCACTAGTGGGTCGTTTTCATTAATCGGGGATAGGGGCAGGAATCGTGGGGTCCCTATGGTCACGAAATATACTAATCGGAAGCTGTAAACTGCAGTGAATGATGTGGCGATCAGTGTAAGGGTCAGGGCTCAGGCGTTGAGGTAGGAGGTGTTTAGGGCTTCGATAATTGCGTCTTTTGAGAAGAAGCCTGCTAAGAATGGGGTTCCTGTTAGGGCTAGGCTACCAATTATGAAATAGGATGAGGTGGCGGGTATGATATTAAACAGGCCTCCTATCTTTCGGATATCTTGTTCATCGTTTAGGCTATGAATAATTGATCCGGAGCATAAGAATAGTATGGCCTTGAAGAAGGCATGTGTACAGATGTGAAGGAATGCTAGTTGTGGCTGGTTTAGTCCGATGGTAACTATTATTAATCCTAGTTGGCTGGATGTTGAAAAGGCTACAATTTTTTTGATATCATTTTGGGTCAGGGCGCAGGTAGCTGTAAATAGTGAGGTTAGTGCTCCTAGGCAGAGGCAGGTTGTCAGGGCCAGTGGGTTATTTTCTATGAGGGGGTGGAGGCGGATTAGAAGGAAGATCCCTGCAACAACTATGGTGCTCGAGTGGAGTAGGGCAGATACTGGTGTAGGGCCTTCTATGGCGGAAGGAAGCCAGGGGTGGAGACCAAATTGGGCTGATTTTCCTGTTGCTGCTAGGATAAGTCCTGCCAGGGGGATTGTTATATCAAAATTCTTTGATAGTGTAAAGATTTGTTGGATTTCTCAGGAGTTCAGGTTTGTTGCAAATCAGGCTATAGTTATGATTAGTCCGATGTCTCCTACTCGGTTATAAATGACGGCTTGAAGTGCTGCCGTGTTGGCGTCTGCTCGCCCATGTCATCATCCGATGAGCAGGAATGATATAATTCCTACACCCTCTCAGCCAATGAATAATTGGAATATGTTGTTGGCTGTAACTAGAATAATTATGGCTACTAAGAATGTTAATAAATATTTAAAAAATTGGTTGATGTTGGGGTCGGAGTGTATGTATCATAGTGCAAATTCTAGGATCGATCAGGTGACGTATAGTGCGATTGGAATAAAGATTAGGGAGTAGTGGTCGAACTTGAGGCTGATGTTGATGTCGAATGTTTGAGTATTTATTCAGTGTCAGTTTGTGATGATGCCTTCTGTTTTTAGGTCTAAGAAGATTATGAGCGGGAGGAGGCTAATAAAAAATGCGGAGCTTACGGCAATTTTAGTTATCTTTGCTAGTTTAGATTCTTGTTTGTTGGGGTCTAGTGTGGTAAGTAAGGGATATATTAAGATAAAAAAGATTAGGAGGAGTGATGAGTGTATAATTAATGTCATTTTAGCTTCCACTTGGATTTGCACCAAGAGTTTTTGGTTCCTAAGACCAACGGATGAGCTGTTATCCTTTGAAAGCGCAAGGAAGCCGTGGATTTTAACCACGGTGCATAAGGATTAGCAGTACTTACTAATTTCTGTTCTTCCTTGGTGAGTAAGGGGGTTTTAACCCCTATTTTTAGAATCACAATCTAATATTTTGATTAAATCATACTTACAATGGCACCATCCTCATATGAGTTCGGGCTTTGTTACTAGTAGGATAACTGGGGTTAGGTGTAGGGTTATTAGTAGATGTTCTCGGGTGTGGAATGGTTGGAGTCCTGTGATGTGGTTGGGTACTTGACCTCGTTGTGATATTAGGAATATATATAGGGAGTAGCCAGCTGTGATGAGTGTTCCTAGCCCTGTAAGTAAAATTGTTCATGGAGATCAGCTGAAGAGGGTTGTAATGATTATAAGTTCTCCTATTAGATTGGGTAAGGGGGGAAGTGCCAGGTTGGCTAAGTTTGCTAGAAATCATCAGGTTGCGGTTAGTGGAAAAATTATTTGTAGTCCTCGGGCAAGAATTATTGTCCGACTGTGGGTTCGTTCGTATGCTGTGTTGGCCAAGCAGAATAGTGCTGAGGATACTAGTCCGTGAGCGATCATTAAAATGATTGCCCCTGAAAATCCTCATGGGGTTTGGATTAAGATCCCCCCTGCTACCAGTCCTATGTGACTTACAGATGAATAGGCAATTAGTGATTTTAAGTCTGTTTGTCGGAGGCAGATTGATCCGGTCATGATGATTCCTCAGAGGGCTAAGATAATAAATGGGTAGGCTAGTTCTTTTGATAGTGGGTCAAGTATTACTATTATTCGTATTATTCCATATCCTCCAAGTTTCAGTAGGACTGCTGCTAGCACTATGGATCCTGCTACTGGGGCCTCTACGTGCGCTTTTGGTAATCACAGGTGAACTCCATATAGTGGCATTTTGACTAGAAATGCGATTAGGCAGCCGGCCCATCAGACTATATGTCCTCAAGAGTTAAGTTGAAGGGGTTGTGAATATTGTAGTACTAGTATTGATAGTGTTCCTGTGGATTGTTGGAGAAGGAGCAAGGCGACTAGAAGGGGGAGTGACCCTGCCAGGGTGTAGAATAGGAAATAGGTTCCTGCATTTAGTCGTTCAGTTTGATTACCCCATCGGGTAATAATAATAAGAGTTGGGATAAGTGTGGCTTCAAATATGATATAGAATATAATGATTTCTGTGGCGCCGAATGCTATAATTAGAAAAGTTTGTAGTGAGGCGAGGAGTGAGATATATGAGCGTTGTCGGCTAATTGGTTCGGGGTTGATGTGGTTTTGGCTGGCTAGAATTATCAGTGGGAGTAATCAGCATGTGAGTACTAGGAGGGGGGTTGATAGGGGGTCGGTAGCTAGATATGTGTTGGAGGAGGTTCATCCGGTTTCTGATGTTCATTTTAGTCAAGTTAGACTAATGAAGGCGATTAGAAGGCTATGTGCAGTTGTGGTTGTTCATAGTCATTTGGGGGAGGTTAATCAAATTGTTGGGAATAGCATGAATGTGGGAATTAATACTTTTAGCATTGTAAGAGGTTAAGGTTTTGTAGGCGATCGGTTCCGTGGGTGCGGGCAGTGGCTACTAGTAATGCTAGGCCGGTGCTAGCTTCACAGGCAGAGAAAGCTAGAAGTAGTATAGGGGCTGTTGAGAATCCCGTGGATTCAAATTGTAATGTCCATAGGGCTAGTGCAATAAATAGGGATAATATTATTCCTTCTAAGCATAGGAGTGCGGAGAGTAGGTGGGTGCGGTGAAATGCTAGTCCCATTAGTCCTAGGATGAATGCTGAGCTAAAGCTAAAATGTACGGGTGTCATAAGGGGGTCGTGGAATTAAACCACGATTTTCTGAGCCGAAATCAGAGGTCTTGTTTTGGACTAGCCCCCTATTCTGCTCATTCTAGGCCACCTTGGGTCCATTCATAAATTAGACCTAGGGTTAGCAGGACTAGGACTGTTGTGGCTCAGAAGAATGTTCCGGTTGGATTGTGGAGTTGATCTCCTCAGGGTAGGGGGAGGAGGAGAGCAATTTCTAGGTCGAATAGGAGAAATAGGATTGCTACTAGGAAGAAACGCAGGGAAAATGGTAGTCGGGCAGATCCTAAGGGGTCGAATCCACATTCGTAGGGTGATAATTTTTCTGCATCTGGGTTTATTTGGGGCAGTCAGAAGGATACGATTGCCAGAATTGAGGATAGGGCTATTGTGATGATTAGGATTGTTGTAACTAGGTTCATTATCTTTCCTTGGGGTTTAACCAAGACTGTGTGATTGGAAGTCACTTGTACTAGCTTTAATACTAGAAAGATATGAGCCTCATCAATAGATGGATACGTAGAGGAATAGTCATACTACGTCAACAAAGTGTCAGTATCAGGCAGCGGCTTCGAAGCCAAAGTGGTGTTCGGATGTAAAGTGATATTGGATTTGGCGTAGTAGACATACTGCCAGGAAGGAAGATCCAATAATGACGTGTAGTCCGTGGAATCCTGTGGCTACGAAGAACGTTGAGCCGTAAACCCCATCTGCGATTGTAAATGGTGCTTCGTAATATTCTATGGCTTGGAGGGCAGTGAAGTAAAGCCCTAGAAGGATGGTTAATGTTAAGGATTGGATGGCTTGTTTTCGCTCTCCCTCTATAATACTGTGGTGGGCTCATGTTACTGTGACTCCTGATGCTAGTAGTACGGCTGTGTTGAGGAGTGGAACTTCAAACGGGTCTAACGGGGTAATTCCTGTGGGGGGTCAGCATCCTCCTAGCTCTGGTGTGGGTGCTAAGCTTGAGTGATAGAAGGCTCAGAAGAATCCGAGGAAAAAGAATACTTCGGAAGTAATGAATAGGATTATTCCGTATCGTAGCCCTTTTTGTACAGGGGGTGTGTGATGGCCTTGGAAGGTTCCTTCTCGAATAATATCGCGTCATCATTGGTATATGGTAAGAAGTAGGAGGATTATTCCTAAGGTTATTAGTGTTGTTGAGTGGAAGTGAAATCAGATTGCTAAGCCGGATGTTATTAGTAGAGCAGCGATGGCTCCGGTTAGTGGTCATGGGCTTGGATCAACTATATGATAGGCATGTGCTTGGTGGGCCATTATACGTTTTCTTGGAGGTATAGACTTAGAAGGAGTACGAATACATAAGCTTGGATTATTGCTACTGCGACTTCTAGTAGTGTAAGTAGGAAAAGTACGGTGGCAGTTAGGATTGCCACTGTAGGTATTATTGGTAGGAGAACGAATACAGCTGTGGCAATGAGTTGAATTAACAGGTGGCCTGCGGTTAGGTTAGCTGTGAGTCGAACTCCCAGGGCTAATGGTCGGATAAATAGGCTAATTGTTTCAATAATAATAAGTACTGGGATCAGTAGGATAGGTGTACCTTCTGGCAGTAGGTGGCCTAAAGCGACTGTTGGTTGATTTCGCATGCCAATAATCACTGTGGCAAGTCAGAGTGGTACGGCGAATCCTATGTTTAGTGATAGTTGTGTTGTGGGTGTGAAAGTATATGGTAATAGACCTAGTATATTAATGGTGATTAGGAAGACTATTAGCGAGACTAGTAGGAGTGCTCACTTATGTCCTCCTATATTTAGGGGCAGTATTAGTTGATTGGTAAATCGGTTAATAAGTCATCCTTGAACTGTAATAAGTCGGTTGTTGATTCATCGGGATGATGGGGTTGGGTAGAGTACTCAGGGCAGTGTAATTGCAATAGCAATTAATGGAACACCCAGATATAGTGGGCTTGCGAATTGGTCGAAGAAGCTTACTATCATGGTCAGTCTCAGGATTCAGTTTTGTGCTTTTCGGCATTTATTGGGGTCGGTTCATTTGGTGAAATGTGATTTAAGATTTTAGTTGGGATGATGGTTAAAAAGATTAGTCAGGAAAATATTAAAATTGCAAGTCAAGGGTTTGGGTTTAATTGTGGCATTTCACTAGCGGTGGTCGGGAATCACCAATCTTTGGCTTAAAAGGCCAATGCTTTGCCCAATATTTAGCTTCCTAGTGAGGCGTCTTCTAACATAAGTGAGGATCAGTTTTCGAAGTGTTCTAGTGGGACGGCTTCAACTACAATTGGTATAAAGCTGTGGTTAGCTCCGCAGATCTCAGAGCATTGTCCATAGAACACGCCTGGGCGTGAGGCAATAAAGGCGGTTTGATTTAGTCGTCCTGGGACCGCGTCTATTTTTATGCCTAAGGACGGAACAGCTCAGGAGTGTAGTACGTCTTCAGCTGATACTAGAACACGGATTGGAGATTCTATTGGGATGACTATTCGATGGTCTGTTTCTAAAAGTCGGAACTGTCCTGGGGCAAGGTCCTGTGTTGGGACCATATAGGAGTCAAAGCCCAGGTTTTCGTAATCTGTATATTCGTAGCTTCAGTACCATTGGTGCCCTATTGCTTTAATTGTTAAATGGGGGTCGTTAATTTCATCTATAAGATATAAGATTCGTAAGGAGGGTAGGGCAATTAAGATTAAGATAACAGCTGGTAGAATGGTTCATACAATTTCGATTTCTTGGGAGTCTAAAATATATTTGTTAGTGAGTTTGGTTGAAACTATTGCAATGATAATATATAGTACTAAGGTGCTAATTAGGAATACGATTATTAATGCATGGTCGTGAAAGTGAAGAAGTTCTTCTATAACGGGTGATGCCGCATCTTGGAATCCTAGTTGTGTTGGATGTGCCATTAAGCTTTGGGTTTAAGACATGCAGGGATTTAACCTACAACTTCGCCTTGACAAGGTGGTGTAATTTGCATTTTACTAATGTCTTGAAGGAAGTGACAGAGTGGTTATGTGGCTGGCTTGAAACCAGCATATGGGGGTTCAATTCCTTCCTTTCTCGTTAGTTTGATTGAATTTGAACGAATGCTGGTTCTTCGTATGTGTGGTAAGGAGGAGGACAGCCGTGAAGTCACTCTACGTTTGTTGAAGTTAGTTCTACAGATAATACTTCTCGTTTAGCGGTGAAGGCTTCTCATAGAATAAACAGGAATATGATTACTGCTACTAAAGAAATTAATGATCCGATGGATGATACTGTATTTCATAGGGCATAGGCGTCTGGGTAGTCGGAATATCGTCGTGGCATGCCTGCTAGCCCTAGGAAGTGTTGTGGGAAGAATGTGAGGTTAACTCCAATAAATATTACCCCGAAGTGGATTTTCGTTCAGGCACTGTGTAGGGTATATCCGGTTAATAAAGGGAATCAGTGTACAAAGGCTGCTATAATAGCAAATACAGCGCCTATTGATAGGACATAGTGGAAATGTGCAACTACATAATATGTATCGTGAAGGACAATATCGAGTGATGAGTTGGATAGGACAATTCCTGTAAGTCCCCCCACTGTAAACAGGAAAATGAACCCAAGAGCTCATAGTATAGGGGTTTCTCATTTAATTGACCCCCCGTGAAGAGTGGCTAGTCAGCTAAATACTTTTACACCTGTTGGGATGGCGATAATTATTGTTGCAGATGTAAAGTATGCGCGAGTGTCTACATCCATTCCAACAGTGAACATATGGTGAGCCCATACAATGAAACCTAAAAGGCCAATAGCCATTATAGCTCAAACCATTCCTATGTAACCGAATGGTTCTTTTTTACCCGAGTAGTAGGCTACGACATGAGAGATAATCCCAAACCCCGGCAGAATGAGAATATATACTTCTGGGTGCCCAAAGAATCAGAATAGGTGTTGATATAGAATTGGGTCTCCTCCACCTGCTGGGTCAAAGAATGTGGTGTTAAGGTTACGGTCTGTTAGAAGTATTGTAATCCCAGCGGCTAGAACTGGCAATGATAGGAGTAGTAGTACGGCGGTTACAAGTACGGATCAAACAAATAAAGGTGTTTGATATTGGGAAATAGCTGGGGGTTTTATGTTAATTGTTGTAGTAATAAAGTTAATTGCTCCCAGAATTGATGAGACACCTGCTAAGTGGAGTGAAAAGATTGTTAGATCTACTGATGCTCCTGCGTGGGCTAGGTTGCCTGCAAGAGGCGGATAAACTGTTCACCCTGTCCCAGCTCCAGCTTCAACGCCGGAAGAGGCTAGTAGAAGAAGAAATGATGGGGGTAGTAGTCAAAAGCTTATGTTATTTATACGTGGGAACGCCATGTCTGGGGCTCCAATTATTAGTGGCACAAGCCAGTTTCCAAATCCCCCAATGAGAATGGGTATTACTATAAAGAAGATTATTACGAAGGCGTGAGCAGTGACGATAACATTATAAATTTGGTCATCACCCAGAAGCGACCCGGGCTGGCTTAGTTCAGCCCGGATGAGAAGGCTTAAGGCGGTTCCCACTATTCCGGCTCAGGCACCAAATACAAGATAAAGGGTACCAATGTCTTTGTGATTAGTAGAGAAGAATCAGCGCGTGATTGCCACAGGTAAGGTGGCCGAGTGTCTAGGCGGTGGGTTGTAGCCCCGAAGACAGAGGTTTAAGTCCTCTTCTTACCAGTAGCCCCGTGGTGAAGAGCACACTGGATTGCAAATCCAGAGGCGTAGACGACAGTCTGCCGGGGCTTTTCCCGCCTTGCCGAGTTTCAACGGCGGGAAAAGTAGATGGATGCTCGCTGGTTTGAGCGCTTAGCTGTTAACTAAGATTTTGTAGGATCGAGGCCTTCCTGTCTAGTAAGGCCTTAGTTTAATAAAAATGTCTGATTTGCAGTCAGGGGATGCAAGTTAATTTCTTGTAGGTCTTAGTCAGGGGCTAGAAGATTTTCACTTCTATTTAAAGCTTTGAAGGCTTTTGGTTTGAGTATTATCCTAAGTCCCTAGGTGGTTAGCATTAGGATGGTTGGAGTTATTGGTAATAGGCCTAAGGCAGACGTAATGAATAGGGATAGTGGTAGGGAGGTTTGGGTTGTTTTGGTTCGTCAGGGGGTGATTGAGTTGGTTGTGGCGGGGGAGATGGTTAATGTTATTGTGTAGCATAGTCGTAGGTAGAAGTATAGGCTAATTAGGGCGGTTAGGGCCATGATTGTGGCAATGATTGGGAGGTCTTGTTTTGTTAGTTCTTGTAGAATTAATCATTTTGGTATGAATCCTGTGAGTGGTGGTAAGCCTCCTAATGAGAGTAAGACTAGGGCGGTTGTTGATGCTAGGACTGGATTTTTTGATCAGGTTGTTGCTAGGGTGTTTATTTTAGTGGTGGTTAGTGTTTTGAGGGTGAGGAATGCTGCGGAGGTTATAATGATGTATGCTCCTAGTGCAATTATGGTTAGCTGTGGGGTATATTGAATGATAATGATTATTCACCCCATGTGTGCGATTGAAGAATAGGCTAGGACTTTTCGTAGTTGGGTTTGGTTTAGTCCTCCTCATCCTCCTACTAGTGCGGATAAAATTCCTAGCATTGTTAAGAGTGAGGGGTTGATGTTTTGTGCTGTTTGAATAATAAGTGCGAGGGGGGCAAGTTTTTGTCATGTGGATAGAATTAGTCCTGTTAATAGATCTAGTCCTTGTAGTACTTCTGGTATTCAAAAGTGTATTGGTGCAAGTCCAATTTTGAGGGCTAAGGCGGTTATAAATATTGTGCTGGCGATAGGGTTTGATAGGTCGTTGATGCTTCACTCCCCTGTTATTCAAGCATTTGTTGTACTTGCGAACAAGATTATTGCTGCTGCGGTGGCTTGGGTTAGGAAATATTTTGTTGTTGCTTCTACTGCGCGGGGGTGGTGGTGTTGTGCTATTAAGGGGGTAATTGCTAGGGTGTTAATTTCTAAGCCCATTCAGGCTAGCAGTCAGTGGGAGCTGGCAAAGGTTAGGGTGGTTCCTAGACCTAGGCTGGATAACAGGATTGCAAGTACATATGGGTTCATTGGCGGAGGAGGGACTTTAACCGTCATGTTCGGGGTATGGGCCCGAAAGCTTTATTAGCTGACCCCGTCTTAGGAAGTGGTGTAAAGGAAGCACCGAGAGTTTTGATCTCTTGAGTATGGGTTCAATTCCCTTCTTTCTAGGAACTGAGGGGACTTTAACCCCTATAAATCACTCTATCAAAGTGGTCCTTGGGCATTCAGGCACAGTTCCTCGTTTATAGTTGTGGGGGAAGTCCCGCCAGTGCGATTGGCAGAGCGGTGTGTCATAGTACGAAGGCAAGTGTTAGTGGAAGAAAGTTTTTTCAGACTAGGTGTATTAGTTGGTCGTATCGAAACCGCGGATACGAAGCTCGTACTCACAGGAATAGGATGGATAGAAGTGCGGCCTTGGTTATGAGGTTAATTGTTGTGAGCTCGGGGATGTTTGGGAAGTGTGAGGCTCCCAGGAATAGTACGGCTGATAGAGTGTTTATTAGTAAGATGTTGGCATATTCAGCTAGGAAGAATAGGGCGAAGGGGCCTCCTGCATATTCTACGTTGAAACCTGACACGAGCTCTGACTCCCCTTCTGTTAGGTCAAATGGTGCTCGATTTGTCTCGGCTAGTGTTGAGATATATCATATTGCGGCTAAGGGTCAAGCAGGGATGAGTAGCCAAATGCTTTCTTGGGTGGTGTTGAATGTTTGTAGGGTATACCCTCCTGAGAAGATAATTACGGAGAGGAGAATTAGGCCCAGGCTGACTTCATATGAGATTGTTTGGGCTACAGCCCGTAAGGCCCCAATTAGTGCGTACTTTGAATTTGATGCTCAGCCTGATCCTAGAATTGAGTATACTGCAAGGCTTGATAGGGCTAGCATGAAAAGAATTCCTAGGTTGAGGTCAGTTACTGGGTAGGGCAAAGGTATGGGTGCTCACAGGGTTATGGCTAGGGCCAGGGCTAATATTGGGGTGGTGAGAAATAGGAATGGGGATGATGTGGATGGGCGGACGGGCTCTTTGATGAAGAGTTTTACTCCGTCGGCGATAGGTTGGAGTAGTCCATAGGGTCCTACTACATTAGGGCCTTTTCGTAGTTGTATATATCCTAGCACTTTTCGTTCAATTAATGTTAGGAAGGCCACTGCTAGGAGGACTGGTACTATGTAGGCTAGGGGGTTGATTAGGTGGGTTATTAGGGTGCTTAGCATAAACTGGGGAGAGGATTTGAACCTCTGGTTAAAAGGGCTTAGGCCTTTCGCAATTTACCATGCTCTGCCACCCCAGTGTGTCCTTATTTCGGCTGGCTGGGGTTTTGGCTCTACCCCTTACCTTATTTATTTGTTTTCATAAATTGGGGGTGGGGCGTGCTCTTGGTATGGGCCCCCTTTTTCCGATCCTTTCGTACTAGGAAAAGTAGCGTTTACAGATAGAAACTGACCTGGATTGCTCCGGTCTGAACTCAGATCACGTAGGACTTTAATCGTTGAACAAACGAACCCTTAATAGCGGCTGCACCATTAGGATGTCCTGATCCAACATCGAGGTCGTAAACCCTCTCGTCGATATGGACTCTGGGAGAGGATTGCGCTGTTATCCCTAGGGTAACTTGGTTCGTTGATCGGTCCTGGTGGCCGGATCATGTTTGGTCAGATGTTCTGTGGCTTAGAGATGTTTCTCTTGGTTTTAGGAGTTTGTCCCGGTCCACTTGGAGGCTTTATTTTCCTCCGTGGTCGCCCCAACCGAAGGTAAAATCTCATGCTTCACAAAGTTTTTACTTTTTGTTAAGTTGCTTGACGTGGTTGAGTTTTGTACCTTAAGCTCCAAAGGGTCTTCTCGTCTTGTATTGTTATACCCGCTTCTGCACGGATAGATCAATTTCACTGACTTGAAAAGGGAGACAGTTAAGCCCTCGTTTAGCCGTTCATACAGGTCTTTATTTAAAAGACAAGTGATTGCGCTACCTTTGCACGGTCAAAATACCGCGGCCGTTGAACTTGTGGTCACTGGGCAGGCTGGACCTCCTATACTTGATTACTGCAGGAGGCGATGTTTTTGGTAAACAGGCGAGGCTTGTGTTTGCCGAGTTCCTTCCTTTTCTTTTAGTCTTTCCTATAGTGGCATTCCAGTGTGGGGGTAACGATTGTTTGGTTGCGGGTTCTTCTTGGGGTTTTTGTGATTCGCAGTACTCTCTTGGGTTGAGTTCGTTAGTTGCCAGTGGTTAGTCCAGTCTGGCTTACACTTGTGCCGGGAGAAGGGCTGGCCTTCTTGTTACTCATTTTAGCATAATCTTTTCCATGGGGGCATGGATTGGCCTAATAATATTTAGGGGAGTAAGATTTTTTATCGGGATAATAAACTTTTGTCTGTCTGAGCTTTAACGCTTTCTGTGTAGGTGGCTGCTTTTAAGCCCACTAGAACGGAATGTTTTATGGATTATGATCTTTATCCTTCTGGTAAGGTTGTGTCCTTTGTTAAAGGGGCTGTACCCCTTTTAACTAACTCTCATGTGTTTCTCTTAATGTCTTGGTTTGTTTGATTTGAGGCATATGAGGCTGAACTTCTATTCATTTCTTAGGCAACCAGCTATCACCAGGTTCGGTAGGTCTGTCACTTCTACCCGGAGCTCTTCCCACTCTTTTGCCACAGAGACGGGTTGGCCCTTAATAGGCTGTCTCGGGGTAGCTCACCTGGTTTCGGGGTTTCAAACTAAAGGTCTCTTTGCTTGGATGGACTGGCTAAATCATGATGCAAAAGGTACAGGGTTTAATCTTTGCTTTTTGGTGCTTATATGGGTTGTTTCATTTCTCTTTCAGCTTTCCCTTGCGGTACTATTTCTATTGCTTTGGTTGAACCTTTTCTGTCTCCCATACTCAGGTAAAAGAATGTTTTAGTTTATAGTGTTAGGTTTGTTTTATTTATTATATTGTTTAGTTATTTTAGTGGTTAAGCTAGCTGTTTGGCTCAGGGTGATCCAATTTGCATGGATGTCTTCTCGGTGTAAGTGAGATGCTTAACTAACTCAGCCACGCCCTGGGTTTAGTCCAAGTGCACCTTCCGGTACACTTACCGTGTTACGACTTGCCTCCCCTTGTCGGTGCTGTGATATTAGGTATTTTTAGCGCATTTTGACGGGGAGAGTGACGGGCGGTGTGTACGCGTCTCAGGGCCGGGTTCAAAAGGACACTCTATTTCCTTTTTACTACTAAATCCTCCTTCAAGCATTATTTCATGGTGCATGTTCGTAATATTCTATAGTAGAAAATGTAGCCCATTTCTTTCCACTTCATGCGCTACACCTCGACCTGACGTTCTGGGTTATGCCCATTTTGCTTACTTTTATCTCCTTCACAGGGTAAGCTGACGACGGCGGTATATAGGCTGGGGTGGCTAGAGGTGGTGAGGTTTAACGGGGATTATCGGTTCTAGAACAGGCTCCTCTAGGGGGGTTTGAGACACCGTCAGGTCTTTTGGGTTTTAAGCTAATGCTTGTAGTACCCTGGCGGACATTTAATTGTAGTTGAATGTCTGAGTTTACGGCTGAGCATAGTGGGGTATCTAATCCCAGTTTGTTTCTCAGCTTTCGTGGGGTCAGGTTGACTTGTTTAAAGCTACTTTCGTGTTAGGGCTTCGGACACCTAGAAGCGTATGACGGCCAGGGGGCCATTTGGCTTTAATTTTTATTTATCCTTAACCACCCTTTACGCCGTCGTATTATCAACTGGGGCCTCTCGTCTAACCGCGGTGGCTGGCACGAGTTTTACCGGCCCTCTTAACACTAACTGAGTCGAGTTTTCACTCATGGCTTAATATTTATCACTGCTGAATTCCCTTGGGGGTGTGGCTAGGCTAGGCGTTTTGGGCTAATGTTTGTGCCTGATGCCCGCTCCTCGTCCCCGGGCAGGGGATTGAGGGCATACTCACTGGGTTGCGGAGACTTGCATGTGTAAGTTGAGCTAGAGCTGATAGTAAGGTCGGGACCATGCCTTTGTGCATGCGGAGTTTTTTAGGACTCATCTTAGCATCTTCAGTGCTATGCTTTGAATTAAGCTACGCTAGC